TTTTATAAAAATTATAAACTATGGTTTGGGTGAATTCGGTATATTAATAATATATTTATCATATAACATGTTAATTATTCATTTATCTAAATAAAAAAATTTCAATATTTGTATAAATATTATATATATTTTATGATTAATAATCATTTAATTTACATAATATACATTTATATTATATAAATTATTTATTATTTTATAATTATCTTATATAAACTATAAAATTTATAAATATTTATATAATAATAAAATATTTATAAACCTATAATTATTATAAATAAATATAAATATATAAATTATTTACTAATCTATATATACATAATATAAATTATAAAATTTATAAATATTTATATAATAATAAAATATTTATAAACCTATAATTATTATAAATAAATATAAATATATAAATTATTTACTAATCTATATATAAGATATATTTCTATTTATTAGATCTCTAATAAATTTTATCAATATATCAGTTATTATTCGAATTATATTATTAATAATAAAGAAATAATAATATCTTATATAAATATTATTAATTTATATAATAATAAAATAATTATAAATCTATAATACTATAAATAAATATATATATATAAATTATTTACTAATCTATATATACATAATATAAATTATAAAATTTATAAATATTTATATAATAATAAAATATTTATAAACCTATAATTATTATAAATAAATATAAATATATAAATTATTTACTAATATATAAGATATATTTTATATTTAAAATTAATATAATAGAAAAACAAAATAAAATACTAATTGTTATTATTTTCTAATTATTAAATAATTTATATAAAAAAAAAAAAAAACTAAACTATTTTGGTTTTCCAGTTAATTAAATTATTTCTGGTTTTAATATTTATATTAAGTTTATAACTATATATAAGTTATTGTTCAAATAATTTAATAAAATTTTAATTAAATATTATATTTTTTATAATTTTAGTGTAATATTTAATTTTAAAAATTAAAGAAATTTAAAATTAGTTTAATTTATACCTATATTAATAAAAATTGTGCCAGCAATTGCGGTTAAACAATTAATAATAATAAATATAGTTTTAAGTTTAATAGATTAAATTAATGGAATTAGGATTTAAATATAAATTTATTAGATTAAATAAAAAATTTATTTATAAAAAAATAATAAATATTTAGAAATTTAAAAAAAATTTGTTATAAACTAGGATTAGATACCCTGTTATAAAATTAATAAAATTTGATTAATAAATTAGTAATAGATAAATTCTTGAAATTTAAAGAATTTGACGGTATTTTAATCAATTTAGAGGAGCTTGTTTTATAATTGATAATCCACGATAAATTTCACTTAATTTAAAGTTTGTATATCGTTGTTAAAAAATTATTTTTTAAAAATTTATAATATTTAAAAAGTTTAAGATAAAATTATATCAAATCAAGATACAGTTAATAGTTGAGAATGTAATGAGCTACAATAAATTTATTTTTTGATTTTTATATATTTATAAAAAATTATTTTACTATCATTGAATTTAAAAGTAAATTAAAAAATTTATTTTAATTGAATATTGTTTTAAAATATGTACATATCGCCCGTCGCTCTCATTTATAAGTGAGATAAGTCGTAACAAAGTAGATATATTGGAAAATGTTTCTAGAATGATTTATATCAAATTAAATCTTATTAGTTAAGAGTTTTATTTACAATAAAATTTAAATTGTGCAAATCAATTTAATTTGAGTGAATAAATTATCTTAATTTTTAAAATAAAGGATTAAATGTTAATAAAATTATTTAAAATAATAATTAATAAAAAAGTTAAAGTAAATTAAATAGAATTAATATTAAAATTTTATAGAATAATAGTAATGTAAATGAAATGATAAAATAAAAATAATATTGTAAAAAGAAAATATAGTGTATTGTATCTTGTGTATCAGAGTTTAATAAAAAAAAAATAAAGAGAAAAAAATTGTTGATCTCGAAAAATAAAGATTTAATTAATTAATTTAGTTGATGTTAAATAATCATTAATAATAATTAATTGGAAATGAAAAGTTATTCGGTTTATTTTATATCTAGTTACTAAAGAAATGAATTAAATTTAGGTTAATTTAAATATATATTTTTAAATTTTAAATAAATAATTTAATTAATGGTAAAAATAAATTAACTTATATAAATAGGGATAATCTTATTTATAAATTATTATATAAGTATTAATTTTATTAAATTTAGTATGAATTTTATAATTAAGTAAAAATAAAATTTTTATTGTTGTTGAAGTTTTTAATAAATTAGTTATTAAGAAAATAAGAATTTAAAATTTAATTTTGTTATTAATAATTTATTTAGTAAAATTTTTTAATTTGTTATAAAAAGATAATATTTTAAAATTAGTATAATAAATAAAAATTTAGTAAAAATTTGATATATTAATATTTTTGATGAATTAGGCAAAAAAAATCTTTTAAGGGGATTAAATTATATTTACCTGTTTAACAAAAACATGTCTTTTTGATGGATTATATTAATAATGTAAGTTTATTTTATTAGAATTAAATTTTTTTAAAGTCGAATCTGCCCACTGAAAATTTTTTTAAAGGGCCGCAGTATTTTGACTGTGCTAAGGTAGCATAATAATTAGTTGTTTGATTGATAACTAGAATGAATGATTTGATAAAATATAAACTTTATAAAAAATATAAGTTAGAATTTTTTTTTCTTATAAAAAAATAAGAATAAGATAAAAAGACGAGAAGACCCTATAGATCTTTATTTATAGACTTTTTATCAAATTAGAGCTAAAATCTAAAAAATGAATAGGTCTTATAAATTTAATTGGGGAGATTAAAAAATTAAATTAACTTTTATATTATAAGTATATATTCTCATTCTATAAAATTAATAATTGATCTTTAAATTAAGATTAATAGATTAAGTTACCTTAGGGATAACAGCGTAATTTCAATTTTGAGATCTTATTGAAATTGAAGATTGCGACCTCGATGTTGGATTAAGATTAATTTTGAATGAAGTAGTTTATAAATTTAGTCTGTTCGACTATTAATATCTTACATGATCTGAGTTCAAACCGGTGTGAGCCAGGTTGGTTTCTATCTTTTATGAAATAAATTTGTCTAGTACGAAAGGATTGATATAATTAGAATAATGTTTGTAGAATTTAATTGATTAAGTTTATGAAATTTATTAATATAAAAAAATTTATATATAAATTGTTTTGGCAGAATTTATGCATAGATTTTAGGAATCTATTATATATAAGTAAGTTTAAATTATATAAATAATATGTGATATGATTAGATTATGGGATAATAATAATAAGAAGATTGATTTTGATTTTGGGGGTATTAGTGAGAGTAGCGTTTTTAACATTGTTGGAACGCAAAGTTTTAGGGTTTATCCAGTTTCGTAAGGGACCCAATAAATTAAGATTAGTGGGAATTTTTCAACCATTTAGAGACGCTATTAAATTATTTAGTAAAGAATTTTATGTCCCTGGGTATTCTAATTTTCTTATTTATATGGCTTCGCCGATTTTTAGTTTATTTATTTCTTTATTGGTTTGGGTAACTCTCCCCTTTCTGGTGGGAGTAAATTTTTTTAGTTTGGGGGTTTTATTTGTAGTGTGTTGTTTAAGTTTGGGGGTGTATATGATTATACTATCTGGGTGGTCTTCTAATTCTAATTATTCTATATTAGGGGGCCTGCGTGCGATCGCTCAAACTATTTCTTATGAAGTGAGATTAATTATTATAATGTTGGGGGTTATTAGATTAATGTTTGATTTTAATTTATTAAGATTTATGCGGTTTCAACAAAATGTTTGATTTATTTTTATTTTGATTCCTTTAAGACTGATTTTCTTTAGATCATTACTAGCTGAGTGTAATCGGACTCCATTTGATTTTTCTGAAGGAGAAAGAGAGTTAGTATCGGGGTTTAATATTGAGTACGGAGGTAGTGAATTTGCTTTATTATTTTTAGCTGAGTACTCTAGAATTCTATTTATAAGAAGGCTTTTTAGTTTATTTTTTTTGGGGGGGGTAAATTTAAGAGTCATATTTTATTTTAAAGTGGTAATAATTTCTTTTATGTTTGTCTGGGTTCGAGGAACGTTGCCTCGGTATCGGTACGATAAATTAATGTATTTAACTTGAAAGATTTATTTGTCTATTTCATTGATAATTATATTGAGTGTTATTAGTATCGGGGTTTATTTTATATAAATTTAATGTAATTATTTTAGTAAAATTAATAGAACTGAAATTGTTCTTTCTTTAGTTTTCAAAACAAACACTTATACAAGCTCATTAATTTAATTATGATATAAGATAATTTCATCAGGCGCTGATGATTGGGGTTAGTAAATAGAAAGAAAAATATAAAACTGTAGTTATTTGACCAATAACAATAAAGGGGGCTTCTACTACTTTTATACCGATTCAAGTTAAGATAATAATTGAAGAGACTAAAACTCAAAATATAATTTTATTGAAAAAAAAAAATTGATTGCCTTGGATTTTTTTGTTAAAGAGAAGAGGCATAATCAATAGAATAGCAATAGATAAAAGTAGGGAGACAACGCCCCCTAGTTTATTGGGGATCGAGCGTAAAATTGCATATGCAAATAAAAAGTATCATTCAGGTTGAATGTGAGGGGGGGTGACTAAGGGGTTAGCTATAATAAAATTGTCTGGGTCCCCCAATATAAATGGGTATATAAGTGAGAAAATCAGTAAGCAAAAAAATATTAAGATAAAACCGAGTAAATCCTTAAGAGTAAAAAAGGGATGGAAGGGGATTTTATCTAGATTTATTTGGATTCTAAGAGGATTGGTGGAACCGGTTTGATGAAGGTAGATGAGATGAATTATTACTATGGCTATAATAATAAAAGGAAGAATAAAATGGATAGAGTAGAATCGATTGAGAGTGACATTATTAATAGCGAATCCCCCTCAAATTCATTGAACTAAGTGATTTCCGATATAAGGGATTGCTGATAACAAGTTTGTGATTACTGTGGCTCCTCAAAATGATATTTGCCCTCATGGTAAAACATAGCCCATAAAAGCTGTTGCTATAGATAAGAAGAAGATTATCACTCCTATTAATCATGTTTGAGTGAGTAAATAAGATTCATAGTAAATGTTTCGACCGATATGTAAATAAATGCAGATAAAAAATATAGATGCGCCGTTAGCGTGGATAGTTCGCATTAATCACCCTATGGAAACATTTCGGTAAATATGGTTAGTGCTATAAAAAGCAAGATCAATATTAGGTGTATAGTGGATGGATAAAAGAAATCCAGTAATAATTTGAGTTATAAGGCAGATGCCCAATAGGGATCCAAAATTTCATATAAAGGAAATATTAGATGGAGTCGGGAGAGATTTAATGGAATGGTTGATTATATTAAAGATAGGAGATTTATTTAGGGTTGACATTTATTTATTAGCTCGTAGGGGTCCATTAGAAGAGTTAGTGAGTTTGGTTACTACTGACAGTCTAATTAATAAATAAATAATGATAATTAGAGTAAGATTAAAGGTATAAGAGTTATATATTTTATTGCAAATGAGTTTATTTTCATTGATTATAATTAAGTTAGTGTCAGTGAGTGAGGGTTCAGCAGATATGGGGGTCGGTAAGTGGGGGGAATAGATAGTATATACATATATAGTAATTAAAGTGGTGATAAAATAAATTATTATAGGTAATTGGAGAGAGATTAATTCATTAGAGGCAATAGAACATATATATATAAAGAGAATTAAGAGCCCCCCCAATATAATTAGGTAGAAGATATAAGAGATTCAATATATATTTAAAGTTAGGTTAATTAATACACAAGTGAGTAAAGTTTGGATTAGAATTAAAGCCCCCAAAGATAGGGGGGTTCTTAAGAATAGTATCATTAGTCTATTAGAGAGTAAAAAAAGTAAAGTGAGTGATTTAATGATTTCAATAAGTAGTTTATAAAAATAATAATTTTGGAAATTATTGATAAAGATAATTATAGGTCTTTTTTATTGAAGTTTTTAAAAAATAAATTTATTATTGATATACAAAATCAATGTTTTTTAGTTAAACTATAAAAACTAATGAAAATCTTAAGAGTGGTGTTTATATTTTTTGTGGGTAATATTTTATTATTATTAAATCGTAAGCATTTGTTAAATATTCTATTGAGTTTGGAGTTTATTATATTAGTCTTATTAATATTTTTAGTTATATTTGTGATTGAATTACAAAATGAATTTTATTTTTTAATATTATTTATAGTAATAGTAGTATGTGAGGGGGTTTTAGGGATTTCAATTCTAGTATTAATAATTCGGGCCTATGGAAACGATTACTTCCAAGTATTTAGAGTATTAAAATGTTAAAATTAGTTGGTTACATTTTGTTTTCTATGGTATTAATTTATGTTAATATATGAGTATTATATTTTAGTGTGATAGTTTTAATTGTATTAGTTTTGATGATAAGGATTAATTTATTTATTTATAGTAATATTAGTGTTGGGTTGGGTTGAGATTTAATTAGATTGGGATTAGTAATTTTAAGAGTTTGAATTTGTGGGTTAATGATTTTAGCCAGTATAATAATTATAAAATTAAATTATTATTTAAATTTTTTTCTGTTAAATAATTTATTTCTTTTGATGTTTTTAATTCTAACATTTTCAAGAATAGATATATTTTATTTTTATTTATATTTTGAGAGAAGAATAGTTCCTGTATTATTAATAATTATAGGGTGAGGGGGTCAGCCAGAACGAATTCAGGCAGGGGTTTATTTGATTTTTTATACTTTATTTTTATCTTTGCCTCTTTTTATGGGTATTAATTATATTTTTAGGAAAAGTTATTTAGTGAGATTTAGTATGATAGTGTCTATAGACTTGCATTTATTATATTTTGTTATAATTGCGGCTTTTTTAGTGAAAATACCTATATACTTTGTTCATTTATGATTACCTAAGGCTCATGTGGAGGCCCCAGTAGCTGGATCTATAATTTTGGCAGGTGTTATATTAAAGTTGGGTGGGTACGGATTGATGCGTGTGATAAAGATTGTAATAAAAATTGGGAGAAGTTTAAATTTATACAGAGTGGTTTTATCCTTAGTTGGGGGAGTTTATATAAGATTGATTTGTCTGCGGCAGATTGATATGAAGTCTTTGATTGCGTGTTCTTCAGTTGTTCATATGTCAATAGTAATCGGTGGAATTATAACTATAAATTATATGGGATTTATTGGAAGGTATGTGTTAATGATTGGTCATGGTTTGTGTTCTTCTGGATTATTTGTTTTGGTTAATTTAGTTTATGAGCGTACTGGCAGACGTAGTTTGATAGTTAATAAGGGGCTAGTAAATTTAGCTCCAAGATTAACTTTATGATGGGGGTTATTAGTGTTTGCTAATATAGCTGCTCCCCCGTCATTAAATCTTCTAGGGGAATTAAGACTGATAATTAGGATTACAGCTTGATCGTGAGGGCTATTAATTATTTTAGGGGGGATTTCTTTTATTAGGGCTGGGTATAGTTTATTTATTTATACTTTTAGTCAACATGGAGAGATCGTTAAGGGTATATTCAGATTTCATATAATTTCTTCTCGTGAGTATTTACTACTAGCTTTACATTGAATTCCATTAAATTTATTAATTTTAAAGATTGATTATTTTTATTTGTGGATTTAGTTTTATTTGAGTAATTTATTTAAAATACTGATTTGTGGGGTCAGAAATGTAATTTAATTACCTTAAGTTATTTATTATAATTCTATTTGTTTGGTATGAATGATGATTTTAGGGGCGCTAAGAGGTGTGAGATTTGTGGGGGCTGGGAGTTTAATAGTTGCAGATTTAAGAGTTTTTTTAGAGTGAGAAATAGTCAGAGTTAATTCGAGTATGGTAGTAATAACGTTCTTATTGGATTGAATTTCAATGGTTTTTTTAGGCTTAGTTTTATTGATTTCGTCAGTTGTTATTTTTTACAGAAGCAGGTATATGAGTATAGAGATTAATTTAACTCGATTTATTTATTTGGTCTTATTGTTTGTTTTATCGATAGTTTTAATAATTTTTAGGATAAATCTGATTGCCATTTTACTGGGGTGGGACGGACTGGGTCTGGTTTCTTTTTGTTTGGTTATTTATTATCAAAACGTAAAATCTTTTAATTCTGGGATATTAACAGTATTAAGAAATCGAGTAGGGGATGTGATATTATTAGTGTCTATTATTTGATTATTTAATTATGGAGGGTGAAATTTCCTGAGTTACATAGAAATCTTTGAAAGGGATTGAGTGATGAAAATAATTGTAGGGTTTATTGTGTTGGCATCAATAACAAAGAGGGCTCAGATCCCATTTTCTGCTTGGTTGCCTGCGGCTATAGCTGCTCCCACTCCTGTATCTGCTTTAGTTCATTCATCTACTTTAGTGACTGCTGGAGTTTATTTAATAGTTCGGTTTAGGGGGGCTCAATTAGGGGGCGGGATACAGGTTCTTATATTGGTTGGGGGAATAACTATGTTAATAGCGGGGATTAGGGCAAATTTTGAGTTTGATATGAAAAAAATTATTGCGTTATCTACGTTAAGACAGCTGGGATTGATAATAAGAATTCTGTGTTTGGGGTTTAAAGAACTTGCCTACTTTCATTTACTGACTCATGCGATATTTAAAGCATTATTATTTATATGTGCGGGGGCAATAATTCATTCTTTTCAAGACAGTCAAGATATTCGCGGTATAGGGGCCATTGGTAAATTTATGCCTTTAGTGGCTTTAAATTTAAATATTTCGAACTTAGCCTTATGCGGGGCCCCGTTTTTGGCTGGGTTTTACTCAAAGGATTTGATTTTAGAGGTTGTTTTAGCCTCCAATTTAAATTTAGTTTTTTTTTTTTTTTTTTTTTTTTCAACTGGTTTAACAGTTAGGTATACTGTTCGTATGCTGTATTTTAGTATGTGGGGGTCAGTGAGATTCAGAGCTGTTTCGGGATTTATTGATAGTGATTATGTAATGATTAAAAGAATGATAGTTATATCTATAATTTCTGTATGTGGGGGTAGGATGTTGAGTTGGGCTATATTTTCGTTTCCCTTAAGAGTAAATTTATTTGGTGTAAAAAAGTTAGTAATTATAATAGTGCTCACAGTTGGAGTGTTTGTAGGAAGTGGGGTCTCCTGAGTTAGTTCAGTTGGTATTAATTATTTTTTTTTAAAAATAAATTTATTTATAGGGACTATATGATTTATACCTGTTTTATCAGTTTATAGGGTGGGGGTTTTAGGTTTACGGAGTAGAAATTTGTTATTGAAGATTATTGATTATGGGTGATCTGAGAAATTTGGGGGTCAAAGAGGGCACATATATTTATTTAATTTTAGAAGCTTAAATTATTATTTTCAATTGAATTCTTTTAAAATCTCTGTTTTTAGGTTTTTTTTTTTTTTTTATATAGTAGTATTTACTTTGTTATATTAATATACTTAAATAACTTATTTAGAGTATTATAGTGAAGTTATAAAAGAGATTGATTGTTAATCTTTAAGTATATAAGTGTTATAAGAGTAAGAGATGAGGTATTTATAAAATAAATTTAATTTAATTTTACAATGAAAATGTAATGTTTTTAGTTAAACTATATAAATAAAGAAATGTTAATAAATGTAATTTACTATAAATTAAATTAGAAGTTTAATTGGGTTGACATTTCGTTGGATTTAATTGGAAGGGGACTTCATTAGCATCATTAACAATGATGAACCTCGGATTTGGTTTCAATTAAAATAAGGGAATGAGCATCTTCCACGGTTTAGGTCGAAACTAAAAATAAATAATTTTATTACTTATTATGTGAATAAGATAAATTGATGTATTCAATATAAATTGATTGCAAATCAATTATTTTAATTAAATTATAATCCCAAGATTTTCAATTAAGGAGAGTTTGGTTTCATTCGTAGAAAATGCCTAAGGTGAGGATAATGAGAAATCTGGAAGACGTGAGGAATCAAATTAGTATGTTAGATATTTGATATGTTATTATTATTGGTAGGATGATTGAGATTTCAACATCAAAGATTAAAAAAATAATGGTAATAATAAAGAATTGTATGGAGAAGGGAGATCGAGAGAGAGACTTGGGGTCGAATCCACATTCGAAGGGTCTAATTTTTTCTCGGTTTATTTTTTTTTTTTTAGAAATAATTATAGAGACTGCAATTAGTAGAAGACTGATTATGAAAATTATTGTTAAAGATGAATTGATTAGAAAAATTATTTATATTAAATTTATTTTAAACTATTTGATTGGAAATCAAGAATACTGGATATATTATATAAATTTATTTATTTCATCAGTATATAAAGGAGAATAAAAAGATTCAGACAACGTCAACGAAGTGTCAGTATCAAGCTGCGGCTTCAAACCCGAAATGGTGGGTGGGGGAAAAATGATTTTTGTTTAAACGAATGAGACAAACGAGTAGAAAAGTTGTTCCAATTAGAACGTGTAGGCCGTGGAAGCCTGTGGCTATGAAGAAAGTGGCTCCGTAAACTCTGTCGGCCATAGAAAAGGCTGCCTCTAGGTATTCTACTCCTTGAAGTACAGAGAAGTAGGCTCCCAGTAAAATGGTAATAGATAGACTATTAAGGGCTCTTTTGAAGTTATTTTCAATAATTCTGTGATGGGTTCAGGTTACTGAGAGTCCTGAGATGAGAAGAATGATAGTATTTAATAGGGGGGTCTGAAAGGGATTAAATATCATGATATTTTTAGGGGGTCAAATAGTTCCTAGTTCAATTGAGGGGGATAGACTTCTATGGAAAAAGGATCAAAAGAAGGAGAGAAAGAAAAAAATTTCGGAGGTAATAAATAAAATTATGCCTCAGCGCATATTAAAATTTACTTGAATAGAATGGAGTCCTTGTAAAGTTCTTTCTCGAGAGATGTCTCGTCATCATTGAATAACAGTTAAGGTAGTAATTGATATACCCAATAGTATTGTTAGATTGGGGGTATTAGAGTTAAAGAATTGAATTAGACCTATTATGAGGGTTAGGGTGCCCAGGGCTCCTGTTAGGGGCCAGGGGCTTATATTTACTAGGTGAAAGGGGTGGTTGATTTTGTTGGACATTAGTAGTTAAATTTCTGATGTATATAAGGTTCTTAAAATAGTGAATACGTAAGATTGAATAATGGCGACAGCAGCTTCTAGGGATAGAAGGGTAATTTCTAAAATAATGATTATAAAATATAAATACCCTCTGATGGAGTTGCCAGTACTTCTAAGAAGAGTAATTAGTAGGTGACCTGCGATTATGTTAGCAGTAAGCCGAACTGCAAGAGTGAGGGGTCGAATAAGATTCCTAATAGTTTCAATTAAAACTATAAATGGTATTAGAAGCGTGGGGGTTCCTTGGGGGATCAAGTGGGAAAATATAGCTTCAGTCTTATTAATTCAGCCAAAGAATATTAGAGTGAATCAGATAGGGAGAGAGAACGTCAAATTAAAAGTGAGGTGACTGGTAGAAGTAAAAATATAGGGGAACAGTCCGAGAAAATTATTGAGAATAAGTATTATGAAAATAGAATTGAACATAAGGGAAAGTCCCAGAAATGATTTAGTTTTTAAAAGGGTGTAGATTTCATTATTTATAAATTTGTGAGTTGCATTAATTAACAGGGTTGAACGGGTTGGGATCAGTCAAAAGTTTAAGGGGATAATAAATAGAATAAACAGAGAACTTAGTCAGTTTAGTGGTATATTTATGATTGAAGAAGAGGGGTCAAAGATAGAAAAAAGATTAGTTATCATTTTCACGAGATACTGGAAAATTTATAGTTATAGGATAAGTGTTTGGGTAAGATGGGGGAGGTCAGGAAAAAAATGATAGAATTGACAATTATAAAGATCAGAGAGAACAGTAATATTAAAATAAGTCAGTTTAGTGGTATAATTTGAGGAATTAAAGAATATTATTTAAGATTAATTATTTAAATTTGACAAATTTATGTTATGGGGGATTAACTAATTCTTTCATCTGAAATATACGTGAATTATTATGGCATGATTTAAGAGATCATTACTTACTTTAAGTTATCAGGTGAGTTGAAGGATTTAATTCATAGGATAAATTGTTGTATGTTAATACTTTCTATTCTGATTGGTATAAATCTGTGGTTAGCTCCGCAAATTTCAGAGCATTGGCCAAAGAATACCCCGGGTCGAGAAATCAGTATAGTTCTTTGATTTAGACGTCCAGGGAGAGCGTCAGCTTTCACTCCCAGGGCTGGAATAGTTCAGGCATGAATGGTATCGAAGGATGTAATTAGGGAGCGAATTTGAATGTTGAAGGGAATAATAATTCGGTTATCTACATCTAAGAGACGAAAAGAATCTGTAGAGTTGGAGGGAGCTATATAGGAGTCGAATTCTAAGGGTTTGAAATCTCTGTATTCATATGATCAGTATCACTGGTGGCCGATGATTTTGAGAGTCAGTTCGGTTGAGTTTGATTCATCTATTAAATAGAGGAGGTGTAAAGACGGTAGAGCGATTATGATTAGAAAGATACTTGGTAGAACTGTTCAAATAAATTCAATATTTTGATTTTCAAGGAGATTAAAGTTAGAGAACTTGTTTGAACAGATTGAAATTATCAGGTATATTACAAAGGATGTAATAAGAGTAATTACTATTATTGTTCTGTCGTGAAAGAAGAGAAGATGTTCTATTAGGGGGGATCTACTATTTTGAAGATTTAAATTTGATCAGGTAGCTATTTCTAAAAAAAGGTATGATCTTTATTGATGAATCTTAAATTCAGTACATTAATTCTGTCATATTAGAAGGTATTAAGTATGGGTAATTCAATGTATCTATGATCTGCTGGGGGAGTGGCATGTAGTCATTCAATAGCGGAGTAATTTTGGAGAGTGAAGAGAATTATTTTTTTATTAATTATTCTCTCTCAGATGATATAAATTAGAATTATAATTCTAATTAGAGAGATTATAGATCCTAAGGATGAGATTACATTTCATGTTAGGTAAGAGTCTGGATAGTCAGAGTATCGCCGGGGCATGCCAGCTAGGCCTAGGAAATGTTGGGGGAAGAAGGTTAGATTAACTCCCAAAAATATAGAGATGAATTGGATTTGTAAGTTTATTTTATTGAGTATAAGTCCTGTAAAAAGAGGGTATCAGTGGATTACCCCAGCTATAATAGCAAATACTGCTCCTATAGATAACACGTAGTGAAAGTGGGCTACGACGTAGTAAGTGTCATGTAAAATTGTATCAATAGATGAATTAGAGAGGATAATTCCGGTTAGTCCTCCAATGGTAAATAGGAAAATAAATCCTAGTGTTCAATATAGGGCCGGGTTAAAGTTAAGGGGGGTGCCATTTAAGTTAGCCAGTCATCTAAAGATTTTAATTCCTGTGGGAATTGCAATGATTATAGTAATTGAGGTGTAATAGGCTCGAGTATCAACATCTATTCCCACTGTGAATATATGATGGCCCCAAACTACAAATCCAAGAAGTCCGATGGAGATTATGGCATAGATTATGCTAAGGCTGCCAAAGGATTCCTTTTTGGAACTTTCATGGGTAGTAATGTGGGAAATGATACCGAATCCTGGTAGAATTAGAATATAGACTTCTGGGTGGCCAAAAAATCAAAATAAATGTTGATATAGAATTGGATCTCCCCCTCCCGCTGGATCGAAGAAAGATGTATTGAGGTTTCGGTCAGTTAATAATATTGTAATAGCTCCCGCTAATACAGGCAGGGATAATAGTAGTAGAATGGCTGTGATTAGAACAGATCAAACAAAAAGGGGTATAATGTCGTAGTTTATGTTTTTAAACTTTATATTTATAATTGTGGTAATAAAATTGATAGCCCCTAGAATAGAGGAGATTCCGGCAAGGTGGAGAGAGAAAATTGTTAGATCAACTGATCTGCCTAAGTGGGAAAGATTAGAGGATAGTGGGGGGTAGACTGTTCACCCAGTGCCTGCCCCTCTATTAATTACACTACTAAATAGTAGTAGTATAAGAGAAGGGGGCAGGAATCAAAATCTTATATTATTTATGCGAGGAAAAGCTATATCTGGAGCTCCGAGTATAAGAGGGACTAGTCAGTTGCCGAATCCCCCAATTATAATGGGTATCACTATAAAAAAAATTATAATAAAAGCATGGGCGGTAACGATAACGTTATAAATTTGGTCATTTCCAATTAGTCTGCCCGGAGTGCTGAGTTCAGTTCGAATAATTAATCTGAGAGATGATCCGATTAATCCGGATCATAATCCAAAAATAAAATAGAGAGTGCCGATATCTTTGTGATTGGTTGAAAAAAATCATTTTTTCATATTTTATTGCTTGTATATACAAGCAAAAAATTAAAAAATTAATAAAATGACTGATTAAAGTGGTAGATTGTAAGTCTATTAATAAATATTTTTTATATATTTTTTTATTTGGTATATTTAAGAAGTTCCATAAGTTTTATATTCTAAAAAAGATTTTAAATTGCAAGTTTAAAGAAATATTATTGTTGAAATAAAAATATTAAAACTTAAAGAATTTATATCTTTGTAGGTAATTTTGAAAATTACTAGTTTAGTTTAACTTAAAGATTTAATTAATAGATGTAAAAAATTATTATACAAAAAATTATTCTGAAAATAGGAAGATTAAGTGCCAGAGCTGGAAAATAAGAATAAATCGAGTAGGGGGTTAATATAGATTTTATTGAGATTCTATTTAATATAAAAATAGGGTATATGAGTCGGAAGTAGAAAAATAAATTGATTAGGGAGGTAATGATTAAAATTAAAGTGAGGAGGGGCTGTAAAGAAATTAGAGCGTTAATGATTATTCATTTAGGTAGAAATCCAATTATTGGCGGGATTCCTCCGATAGAAAGAAAATTAAGTAAAATAAGAATTGTATAGAATTTATTAATTTTGATGTATATTAGCTGGTTTATGTTTGATAAATTAATTAATTTGAATGCAACTGAAATAGATAGAAGTATAAAAGAGTATAAAAAAAAAAAAAACCTCCATAAAGTTTCTCTGATTATAAAAGCTCTAAACATTCATCCTGTGTTATTGATAGAAGAGAAAGCTATTAGTTTACGAAGATAGAGTTGGTTTATTCCCCCGATAGAACCAATAATACAATTGAAAGCGGAGAATACAAATAAAAAATAAGAATTTAGAAAGTAAGAAAGTAAAATTAAAGGGGCAATCTTTTGTCAAGTTGAGATTAGTAAGAAATTTATTCAAGATAAACTTTCAATAATATTAATATATCATAAATGAAAGGGGGCGCTTCCCAGTTTCAGTAAAAGAGTAAAATTAATATTAATTATAAACAAAGTGAGAGTACTTTCTCTAAGCAGATGAGTTAATGTCACTATGAGTATTAAATTGGCTGAAGAAATGGCTTGGATAATAAAATATTTTATGATAAATTCTGAGGTTATGTTATTATTATAAGTTTTTATTAATGGAATGAAAAAAAAAAGATTTATTTCTAGGCCTATTCATCTAATCACTCATGAGTTAGAGGAGATGGCAAGTATAGAGCTAAGTACTAGGAATAGGAGAAATATTAGATTTGACAAATTCATAAGTATTTAAAAAAAAAAGATTGTCTTTTATTAATGAAGTATGAGTTCACTAGCTTAGTTAGCTTATTTTTTATAAACAAAGGTAAGGCTATAGTTACATTATAAATTCTATCAGAATATTCCTTTTATCAGGCACTTTGTACTATTTATATTTAGGTGTATTGAGGCACAAAAGATTTTGATTCTTTGGGATTTAGGTGATTTTCTTATAAAATATAT